TCTTTTTTATTCCCCAGTTTCAGATAGACCAGTATCACAACTTCTTATACCTATCCTGTATATTGTCCTTTTCTTTCCGTGTTGGAATAGAAACTTATTAATAGACGAGATTTTACAAAAAAATGTGTTTTTTTTTTTTTTCATTTTTTTAGGAGAAAAGAAATATTACTTTTCTCGATGCGAATTTGACACAATATAACAAATTACTTTTCTATTTCGAAAAAAAAAAATTGAAAACATGATTCCCTCATAAAATATCATATATAGTGAAGTGATACTCCGGTTTCTTACAAAAAAGGAAAAGAGAATCATTTTTTTTTAATACCCACTCTTTATTTAGTTAATAATCCTGTTGATTGGATCTATATACTTATTTTGAGAGGCAAAAAAATAGTTAAATGATTTTTCATCGAATGACTATTCATCTATTTATTTTGATGGAAATAGCAGCAAGAAAGTTCTATGGAAAAATGGTGGTTCAATTCGATCTTATCCAATGTGGAATTAGGATACAGGTGTAGGCTAAGTAAATCAATGGATAGTTTCAATCCTTTTGAAAATACCAGTATAAGTGAAGACCCGATTCTAAATGATACAGATAAACACACCCATAGTTGGAGTAATAGTGACAACTCGAGTTCCAGTAATGTTGATCATTTAGTCGGCGTCAGGGACATTTGGGATTTCAGCGTTGATGAAACTTTTTTAGTTCAGGATAGTAATAAGGACAGTTATTCCATCTATTTTGATATAGAAAATAAAGTTTTTGAGATTGAGACTGATTATTCTTTTCTGGGTGAACTAGAAAGTTCTTTTTCTAGTTATTGGAGTTATAATTATCTGAATAATGGGTCTAGGACTGGCGACTCCCAATATGATCATTATATGTATGATACTAACTATAGTTGGAATAATTACATCAATAGTTGCATTGACCGTTATCTTCGCTCTCAAATCTGTATTGATAGTTCTATTTTTAGTGGTAGTAACTATTATAGCGAAAGTTACATTTATAGTTACATTTGTGGTGAAAGCGAAAATAGTAGTGAAAACGAGAGTGCCAGTCTAATAACTAGCACGAATGGTAGCGATTTGGCTATAAGAGAAAGTTCTAATGATCTCGATATAACTCAAAAATACAAGCATTTATGGGTTCAATGTGAAAATTGTTATGGATTAAATTATAAGAAATTTTTGAAGTCAAAAATGAATCTTTGTGAACAATGTGGATATCATTTGAAAATGAGTAGTTCAGATAGAATTGAATTTTTGATTGACCCAGCGACTTGGGATCCTATGGATGAAGACATGGTATCTCTGGATCCCATTGAATTTCATTCCGAAGAGGAACCTTATAAAGATCGTATTGATTCTTATCAAAGAAAGACAGGATTAACCGAGGCTGTTCAAACAGGCACAGGTCAACTAAACGGCATTCCCGTAGCAGTTGGGGTTATGGATTTTCAGTTTATGGGGGGTAGTATGGGATCCGTAGTAGGTGAGAAAATTACTCGTTTGATCGAGTATGCTACCAATCAATTTTTACCTCTTATTTTAGTGTGTGCTTCCGGAGGAGCACGAATGCAAGAAGGAAGTTTGAGCTTGATGCAAATGGCTAAAATATCTTCTGCTTTATATGATTATCAATCGAATAAAAAGTTATTTTATGTGTCAATCCTTACGTCTCCTACAACTGGTGGGGTGACAGCTAGTTTTGGGATGTTGGGAGATATGATTATTGCTGAACCTAACGCCTATATTGCATTTGCCGGTAAAAGAGTAATTGAACAAACATTGAATAAGACAGTACCTGAAGGTTCACAATCGGCTGAATTTTTATTCCATAAGGGCTTATTCGATTCAATCGTACCACGTAATCTTTTAAAAGGCGTTTTGAATGAGTTACTTCAGCTCCATGATTTTTTTCCTTTGAATCCTAAAGCAAGTAGAGCCTTAACTTAATTGCCTTAACTTAATTAAAGTTAATTAAATTGAAATTAGTTAATTTTTTTTTCTGGCGAGCAGGTATTTTTTTATTGTAATCAAAGGAAAAACACCACGAATGCATTTTTATGTGACATAAGAGTAAATTGTAGTAAAGAATCATCCAGATAATTTTTTGGCCGATATTCACTCTTTTTTCTTGTTGATAGAAAAAAGAGTGAATTCTTTTTTCCGTGAAAAAAAAGTTCGGCAAGGTAAAATGGTAAATAATAAAAAATAAAACGAATTTCATCTTTTTTTCTTACTTCTGCATACAAAAATATAAAAAAGTAGAGTCTCATATATTTATATGTATATATATATGGCGAGAATCCCCTCTTTTTGGTAAAAACAAAAAATCCCAATTTTTTGATCGGATTAGAAATTGTAACGAAGTGTTCGGGAATTTATAAGCAGAAAAACTCGTTATTTTTTATTTTAGTAAAATAAAAAATAAAATTCAAGTTATAAGATAAGACAAGAAAAAAAAAGATAATATAAAGAAGAATAAAAAATAGGTGGATTATCCATATATATTTCATGTAGAAATACAAATAAGTCACTTAATTAGTTCAATACTCTTTGGACTTTATTTTATTAGAATTCTTTATTTTATTAGAATTATATATGTTCATTTCGATATAATTTTATTATATACAAATCTTAGTGATTCTAAAATTAGCTTTGGAATAAAATAATTACTAATAAACTAATTACTATTAGGAATAATTAAAATAATTACTAAATAATTAGATTAGTAATATAAGAATTATTAAGATATAATAATTAATTAATAAGATAAGAATTAATACGAAATGAAATAAGAGAAAGAATTAATATAAATTTAATATTAATAAAGAATAATCAAAATAGAAATATAATAATAAAATAATAATCAAAATAGAAATATAATAATCAAAATAGAAATATAATAATAAAATAATAATAATAATAATATAGAATATCAAAATCTAATAGTAGAAATACAAAATAGAAATTAAATAGAATATTTAGATAGAATATTTCTAAATATTTAATTTAATTAATATTTATTTAATAATTAATGTTTAATTTCATTTTAAGAGAATTGCTTATTTAATTATTTAAATTATTTAATAGAATAGTTAATATTAATAGAAAACTATCTAATCATATCGAAATATATTATAGAATAATATAAAAATACAAAAATATGTAGAAAATATGTAGAATTAGAATATATTATTAAAAAATTAATAAAAAAGTTTAATAATAAATAATATAATATAAAATAATAATAAATAATATAATCTATAATATAATCTATTTAATAATAATATTCAAAAATTTCTATTCAAAATAATATAACAAAATAATAGAAATAGAATATATAAATATTCGAATACAAATGAAACAAAAATATAAAATATAGAAATAGGATAATTAATAAATTTAATAAATATAGAATTTTAGAATATAGAATATGTTAATAGAAATTAAATATAGATATAGAAGAATATATAATTAAGAATTATAGAATATTCTAATATAAAATAATAGAAAATTCTATTCTAATTATTAGAATATAAATATTCTAATCTAAATATAATAATATAAAAATTAAATAAAAATTCCAATTATAAGATAGAAGAAAAAAAAATATTAGAAGAAAAAATAAACAGGTACAAATATTAAATTGAGGTGCCCATTCTATGACAATTCTCAACAACTTACCCTCCATTTTTGTCCCTTTAGTGGGCTTAGTATTTCCGGCAATTGCAATGGCTTCATTATTTCTTCATGTTCAAAAAAACAAGATTTTTTAGATCCGATTAGGTACGATGGAAATAGATTTCATTTATTTTTTTTTTTCAAGGCCTAGACTTAGATCCTAATACGGATATCTAGTTAGTCTAATATGATATAATCTAATACGATATAACATGTTATATATGTGTAGATAGGAGATCATAGGATGAGGCTACTTTATTTGTTAATCTAATGAATTCGATGAATTCCTCCTAAAGATTCACATCAAAATAGTGCGAGTTGATGGAAATTACTTCGGAAACAGAAACAAAAAAAAAAAACAGAAAGTCAAATCAAATGGGCTAGTCTCCCACTTCCAATAAAAAGCAACTGGATCTAGTATGAGTTGGCGATCAGAACATATATGGATAGAACTTATAGCGGGGTCTCGAAAAATAAGTAATTTCTGCTGGGCTTTTATACTTTTTTTAGGTTCATTGGGTTTTTTATTGGTTGGAATTTCCAGTTATCTTGGAAAAAGTTTCATATCTTTATTTTCCTCTCAGCAAATACTTTTTTTTCCACAAGGGATCGTGATGTCTTTCTATGGGATCGCTGGTCTATTTATTAGTTGTTATTTGTGGTGCACAATTTTGTGGAATGTGGGTGGGGGTTATGATCGATTCGATAGAAAAGAAGGAATAGTATTTATTTTTCGCTGGGGATTTCCTGGAAAAAATCGTCGCATCTTACTCCGATTCCTTATGAAAGATATTCAGTCTATTAGAATAGAAGTTAAAGAGGGTATTTACGCTCGGCGTATCCCTTATATGGAAATCAGAGGCCGAGGGACTGTTCCTTTGACTCGTACTGATGATAATTTGACTCCACGAGAAATTGAGCAAAAAGTAGCGGAATTGGCCTATTTTTTGCGTGTACCAATTGAAGTATTTTAAAATGAGTTGAAGAATGAGCATTTTCGTAGCAGGAGTGAAAAAATCCAAGAGTCTTCTTTTTTTATAGCAAAACTTATATAGCATAACTTAACTGGAATTTCTTCACAATATTGATGAACTAAAGAATACGTATTATATATACGTATCCGGAACAATTCCAATTAGAAAATCAAACTTTTTTATCTGCAAATTTTGTTATGCGTATGTAAATTCACTAAATCCAATAACAAAACAAGTAAGAAATCAAAATAATAGACCCATCTCATAGATCAAAACAAAGCATTTCGGAATAAAATAGAAAGAAATTCTCTTTTTATGTTCAATATTTGAAATTGATAGGTTATGTATCGGTAGATTCTATCTTGGAAATTATCTCTACTTTCTTTTGTCATGTGTCAGTCGAGGTTTATTTTTATCTTTTTTTTGTCTTCCTTAATGTAATGAGCAAAGGGCTGGACCATTTAGAATGATAACCTTTCTGTCTTATTTTGCTTTTGCCACTCATTTTTTATTATCACATCACAATATTCTTCATAAATCTTTATTAATTATTCCTGGGGGATATGGGGAAATTGGCCATTTTTTTTTTTTTCGAAATATTTGTTTTGTTGATAGAACGGAATTCTTTTATCTCTAAATCCGAATTTGGAGTCGCTCTTGGGGACATTTATGGAAAGGGGGAATTGCTTCGAAATTGAGCAATTGAGATATCTAAAAAGAATATTTTTTTCTTCATTTGTGTACTCTTTTTATTTTAGGCTATTTTTTTTTGTATTCTTTCATCTTTCAAAATTCAAGGACTAACCACTGGCTTACAAATAAAAACAGCGAATAGATTCATAAGTTCGAAGCCTTGGAAGAGAACTTATACTTGATAGAAATATTAGATCATATAGAATCGAGAAATGAGGTGCGTTCATTAAAAATTCACATACGAAAAATGGAAAAAAAAAAAACACATTTATTCCCCTTATATATCTTATATATATAGTTTTTTTTCCCTGGTGGATCCCCTTTTTATTTAAAAAAAGTTTTGAATCTTGGGTTATTAGTTGGTGGAATACTAGTAAATCCGAAATTTTTTTAAATGATATCCAAGAAAATTTTTTTATAGAAAAATTCATAGAATTCGAGGAGCTCGCTCGCTTGGACGAAATGATAAAAGAATATCCGGAAATACATCTACAAAAGTTTACTATCGGAATCCAGAAACAAACGATCCAATTGATCAAGATACATAATGAGGATCGTATCCATACGATTTTGCACTTCCCGACAAATATAATCTCTTTCGTTATTGTAAGTGGTTATTCTATTCTAAGTAATGAAGAACTTTTTTTTATTAATTCTTGGGTTCAAGAATTCCTATATAACTTAAGTGACACAATAAAAGCTTTTTCCATTCTTTTATTAACCGATTTATGTATAGGATTCCATTCACCCCACGGTTGGGAACTAATGATTGGTTCTGTTTATAAAGATTTTGGATTTGCTCATAACGATCAAATTATATCTGGCCTTGTTTCCACTTTTCCAGTCATTATCGATACAATTTTGAAATATTGGATTTTCCGTTATTTAAATCGTGTATCTCCGTCACTTGTAGTGATTTATCATTCAATGAATGACTGAAAAATGATCCAAAAATCTCATTAGAATCTTTGTTATTTTGTACACATAAGCAAAATATTCAAAATCTTACTTTATTGTATCTTTCTTTATATTATTTTATCTTTACTGTAATATAATATTATTATTTATTTTTTTTCTCTTTCTTTATTATATTGAATTTCTTTTTTTTTCTATACATCACATACATCACATCCAAGGGATTCTCTTCCTATATCTTATATTTTAGTAAAAGTTTTTCAGTAACTACCAGTATCGTGGATAGGGACCTATACTAGCGACCTACCTAATTTTATTGTAGAAATTTTCAGGATCAATGATTGGACCATGCAAACTCGAAAAACCTTTTCTTGGATAAAGGAAGAGATTACTTATTCCATTTCCGTATCACTTATGATATGTATAATAACTTGGGCATCCATTTCAAATGCATATCCGATTTTTGCACAGCAGGGTTATGAAAACCCACGCGAAGCAACTGGCCGTATTGTATGTGCCAATTGTCATTTAGCTAATAAACCGGTAGATATTGAGGTTCCACAAGAGGTACTTCCTGATACTGTATTTGAAGCAGTTGTTCGAATTCCTTATGATATGCAACTGAAACAAGTTCTTGCTAATGGAAAAAAGGGGGCTTTGAATGTGGGGGCTGTTCTTATTTTACCTGATGGGTTTGAATTAGCCCCTTCCAATCGTATTTCGCCAGAGATGAAAGAAAAGATAGGAAATCTGTCGTTTCAGAGTTATCGCCCCACTAAAAAAAATATTCTTGTGATAGGTCCTGTTCCAGGTCAGAAATATAGTGAAATTACCTTTCCGATTCTTTCTCCGGACCCCTCCACTAAGAAAGATGTTCACTTTTTAAAATATCCCATATATGTAGGCGGAAACAGAGGAAGGGGTCAGATTTATCCCGACGGGAGCAAGAGTAACAATACGGTTTATAATGCTACAGCCGCAGGTATAGTAAGCAAAATAATACGAAAAGAAAAAGGGGGGTACGAAATAACCATAACAGATGCGTCAGAGGGACGTCAAGTGATTGATATTATACCTCCAGGACCGGAACTTCTTGTTTCAGAAGGCGAATCCATCAAAGTTGATCAACCATTAACAAGTAATCCTAATGTAGGTGGATTTGGTCAGGGGGATGCGGAAATAGTACTTCAGGCCCCATTACGTGTCCAAGGCCTTTTGTTCTTCT